CCAACATCAAGGAACTGTTCATATGTCATTGGATATAAATAAAGAATGTAAGTTTTTTCTAATTTTGTCATCATCAAGTTGTTTTCGAATGGGTCCATTCACATTCAACGGTGTAAAATATCACAAAGAATCAATTCAAAAAGATCGAATTAGGAATTCATTAGGTCCTTTAGGAATAGCCCTTCCATTTTCTAATTTTTTTTCATTTTATCCTTTAATAACTCATAATCAGATGTTGGTAACTAATTATTTACAATTTGACAATTTAAAACAAACCTTTCAAGTCCTTAAATTTCACTATTATTTAATGGATGAAAATAGAAGAATTTTTAATCCCGACCCATGTAGTAACACCATTTTGAATTCATTCAATTTGAATTGGTATTTTCTTCATTACAATTTTTGTGAAGAGACACCCACAAAAATGCGTCTTGGACAATTTCTTTGTGAAAATGTATGTATAACCAAAAATGGACTGCACTTAAAATCGGGTCAAGTTCTAATTGTTCAATTTGATTCTGTAGTAATAAGATCGGCTAAGCCCTATTTAGCTACCCCAGGAGCCACAGTTCATGGTCATTATGGGGAAATCGTTTATGAAGGGGAGATATTACTTACGTTTATATATGAAAAATCAAGGTCTGGTGATATAACGCAAGGTCTTCCAAAGGTGGAACAAGTCTTAGAAGTTCGTTCGATTGATTCAATACCGATGAATCTAGAAAAGAGGATTGATGGTTGGAATGAACATATAACAAGAATTCTTGGAATTCCCTGGGGATTCTTGATTGGGGCTGAGCTAACTATAGCGCAAAGTCGTATCTCTTTGGTTAATAAGATCCAAAAGGTTTATCGCTCCCAGGGGGTGCAGATCCATAATAGGCATATCGAAATTATTGTACGGCAAATAACATCAAAAGTCTTGGTTTTAGAGGATGGAATCTCTAATGTTTTTTTGCCTGGAGAACTTATTGGATTGTTGCGGGCAGAACGAACGGGGCGTGCTTTGGAAGAAGCAATCTGTTACCGAGCTATCTTAGTGGGAATAACGAGAGCATCCCTGAATACTCAAAGTTTTATATCCGAGGCTAGTTTTCAAGAAACGGCTCGAGTTTTAGCAAAAGCCGCTCTCCGAGGACGTATTGATTGGTTGAAAGGGCTAAAAGAAAACGTTGTTCTGGGGGGGATGATACCCGTTGGTACCGGATTCAAAGGATTCATACAGCGTTCAAGTCAATATACGAGCATTCCCCTGAAAAAAAAAGGAATCTATTCGCGGGAGAAATGAGAGATATTTTGTTTTATCACAGAGAATTTTTTTGTTCTTGTCTTTCAAAGAATTTACGTGATAGATCAAAACAAGAATGATTTTTGGGATTTAGCAGAAGAGATTAATCCTTGTTATCTTCTCTGTATTTTGTATTGTTATGGTTATTTAATTTAGTTTTCATTTATTAATGTAATAAAAATAGTAATAAAATACAGAAACTCAAATAATAATAAATAGAAAGGAATGAATGCTTTGGTTTGTGTATCAATGGCCAATCCACGGTAGAAAAGAAGGTTCCGTTGGAACAATTTTTTATTTCAGAATACCTCATCTCTTTATGAATTATTAAAAAAAAAAAAAGAGAAAGTGTGGGGAGAAATGACAAAAAGATATTGGAACATAAATTTGGAAGAGATGATGGAGGCGGGAGTTCATTTTGGTCACGGTACTCGGAAATGGAATCCTCGAATGTCACCATATATCTCTGCAAAATGTAAGGGTATTCATATTATAAATCTTACCAGAACTGCTCGTTTTTTATTAGAGGCTTGTGATTTAGTTTTTGATGCAGCAAGTAGAGGAAAACAATTTTTAATTGTTGGGACAAAAAATAAAGCAGCTGATTCAGTAGCATGGGCTGCAATAAGGGCTCGATGTCATTATGTTAACAAAAAGTGGCTGGGGGGTATGTTAACGAATTGGTCCACTACAGAAACGAGACTTCAAAAATTCAGGGATTTAAAAATGGAACAAAAGGCGGGGAGACTCGCTCGTCTTCCGAAGAGAGATGCAGCGGTGTTGAAGAGACAATTATCTCATTTGCAAACATATCTGGGTGGGATTAAATATATGACAGGGTTACCTGATATTGTAATCATCGTGGATCAACAAGAAGAACATACGGCCCTTCGAGAATGTATTACTTTGGGAATTCCAACAATTTGTTTAATCGATACAAATTGTGACCCCGATCTCGCCGATATTTCGATTCCGGCAAATGATGATGCTATAGCTTCAATCCGATTAATTCTTACCAAATTAGTATTTGCAATTTGTGAAGGCCGATCTAGCTATATAAGAACATAATAAAATCAAAAATTAAATGCTGAAACTTTATAATAAAAAATATTCATAATATTCATAGTACAATAAAATAATAGTATTACTATTCCTGAATCTCAAAATCTATATAATAAAGGACTGGGGATATTATGTGATTAATCGGTATCCTAAATATTAAATTAGTTAATCTAAAATTCAATTAAATTAAATAAAAAAAAAGTCGACAAATCGAGAAAGAGATGGTTGAATCAAAATAATTTTTTTAAGTTCTATTTCTATCGGAGGACAATATGAATGTTCTATCATATTCAATCAATACATTAAACGGGTTATATGATATGTCTGGTGTGGAAGTAGGTCAACATTTCTATTGGCAAATAGGGGGTTTCCAAATCCACGGCCAGGTACTTATAACCTCTTGGTTTGTAATTGCTATCTTATTAGGTTCAGCTGCTATAGCTGTTCGAAATCCACAAACCATTCCGACAAGTGGTCAAAATTTCTTTGAATATGTCCTTGAATTCATTCGAGACGTGAGTAAAACCCAAATTGGAGAAGAATATCACCCCTGGGTTCCCTTTATTGGGACTTTGTTTCTATTTATTTTTGTTTCTAATTGGTCAGGGGCTCTTCTTCCTTGGAAAATAGTACAGTTACCTCACGGGGAGTTAGCCGCACCCACGAATGATATAAATACTACCGTTGCTTTAGCTTTACTCACGTCAGTGGCCTATTTCTACGCGGGTCTTACAAAAAAAGGATTAAGTTATTTTGGTAAATACATTCAACCAACTCCAATTCTTTTACCCATTAACATCTTAGAAGATTTCACAAAACCTCTATCACTTAGTTTTAGACTTTTCGGGAATATATTAGCGGATGAATTAGTAGTTGTTGTTCTTGTTTCTTTAGTGCCTTTAGTGGTTCCTATACCTGTCATGTTCCTGGGATTATTTACAAGTGGTATTCAGGCTCTTATTTTTGCAACTTTAGCCGCAGCTTATATAGGCGAATCTATGGAAGGTCATCATTGATTAGTCTTAGGAAGAGGAAGAGTCAATTTTATATCCGGGTAATATATGTGGGGCTCAAGATACTAATCTATTACTCTAGTCGATCAAAATAGTCTATTTCGAGTATATAAATATAAAAATACATACCGTCTAATGGTACTAGAAAAAATGCTATTATGTTCGAGACGTGTAAAAAAGTAGTTGGTTAATAGAGAGAGGTTGTGCCAGATATGTGGAATCTAATGACTATAAGTTAATTTTTTTAGATTAGATGTTTCAAAGAATGCTTAGCAAATCCGATTGAATTTAAGATGCAATTGAATTGAAGATACATAAGATACAATAGGCGGTTTCCGTTATCTAAGAAACATACGTATATTTGATATTGACAAGTTATATATGAACTAATATTTAATTTGCCTTACTTGAATTTCGAGAAGGATGCCAACCAAAGTCCTTCCGTTTGTTTCGTTTATAACTATGAATTTACTAAATAAACAGATAAAATAAAGAAAAAGATCGAAGAAGGGTTAGAAAAAAGAAATGGAAAACCTCTACAAATAGGAATTAAAAAAGATTTCCACACCAGGAAAAAAGATGAAGTCTTTCTAATTATCTAATGATTCAATCATATTCTTATTTCAATTCGGCGGCGTTTTTCATTATTTTAGCTGGATGGCTATTACAATGGACTAATTAAGTCCTAATTCATTGGTTGATTGTATCATTAACCATTTCTTTTTTTTTGTATGAGGAACTTATCATGAATCCACTGATTTCTGCCGCTTCCGTTATTGCTGCTGGATTAGCTGTAGGTCTTGCTTCTATTGGACCTGGAGTTGGTCAAGGTACTGCTGCAGGCCAAGCTGTAGAAGGTATTGCGAGACAACCCGAGGCAGAGGGAAAAATACGAGGTACTTTATTACTTAGTTTAGCTTTTATGGAAGCTTTAACAATTTATGGATTGGTTGTAGCGTTAGCCCTTTTATTTGCAAATCCTTTTGTTTAATCCGATAAAAGGAAAATAAATATGAGAAATACATATTTCTTTTATGATCGTGGACTTGTAGATTGTTAATTCACTTTATATTAAAATATCGCTCCTACACAATTACTCATTTGTTCAGAAAATAACCCAGGGGAAGGACTGATTTGAAGATGAAGAATTAGTGTTACCCACTCGTTTTCTTCTCTCCTTCCCCTTCTTAGTCCAAAGCAAAGGAAAAGTGCTCCATAGGTATTTCGCAATTCACATGAAACCTAGTACCTATATAACTAATATAACTAATTAATTTTTCAATTAATTTGTAATTCGAATAAGTACAAATTTACGTATTATTCTTAGCGGGAATCTCAATTGAAAAACAAAAATAAATTTAGAACCTATTTTCTATTTCGTTTCTATTTCGAAGAATGCTTTTTTTTAGTTTATCTATAAGAGGAGATCATATGAAAAATGTAACCGATTCTTTCGTTTTCTTGGGTCACTGGCCATCCGCCGAGAGTTTCGGGGTTAATACCGATATTTTAGCAACAAATCTAATAAATCTCAGTGTAGTGATTGGTGTATTGATCTTTTTTGGAAAGGGAGTGTGTGCGGGTTGTTTATTTCAAGAATAGGTTGGATTTAACCAGCTGTACCTCTTTTTCTTTAT